GGGGGTAGTATGGGATCCGTAGTAGGCGAGAAAATTACTCGTTTGATCGAGTATGCTACTAATCGATCTCTACCTGTCATTATTGTGTGTGCTTCTGGAGGAGCGCGCATGCAAGAAGGAAGTTTGAGCTTGATGCAAATGGCTAAAATATCTTCTGCTTCATATAATTATCAATCAGATAAAAAGTTATTCTATATATCAATTCTTACATCTCCTACAACCGGTGGAGTAACAGCCAGTTTTGCTATGTTGGGAGATATCATTATTGCTGAACCTAACGCCTACATTGCATTTGCGGGTAAAAGAGTAATTGAACAAACATTGAATAAGATAGTACCTGATGGTTCACAAGCGTCTGAGTATTTATTCCATAAAGGTTTATTCGACCCAATAGTACCACGTAATCTTTTAAAAGGTCTTCTGGGCGAGTTATTTCAACTCCACGGTTTCCTTCCCTTGAATCCAAATTAAAAAAATGAAAGTATAGCACTAGATTCAGTTATTTAGTGAACAAGTATTTAATTCATCGTAATCAAAAAAAATAAGAAGAATTTTTCTTTGGTGACATAAGTTCTAGTTCTCAATTTTTCTTTGGTGATATAAGTTCTCCTTGTAGTAAGAGACAGAGGTTTCGGATAATTATTTGATTTTGTTTTTTTTATTTATTTTTTTTTATATATTTATTGTATTGTTTTCTATTTATTTATATATTTTATATATATTTTATATATTTATTTAGATATTTTATATATATTTTATATATTTATTTAGATATATTTATATATATATATATTTAGATATATATATTATTAGATATATATATTATTTATTAGATATTTATTAGATATATATTAGATATATATATCATATATATTTAGATATATATATATTATATTATTAGATATATATATTATTTATTAGATATATATTTTATATTTATTATAGTATTATTTTAATTATTTTATTTTTGAATATATGATATATTAATATATATAATTATATTAATATATCATTTATGAATTTATATATAATTTAATATAATTTAATATATTATTTATATTATTTATATATTAATATATATGTTAATATATGTTAATATTTTAAATATTTCATATTTCATTTTATATATTTTATATATTTCATATTTCATTTTATTTTCATTTTAAATTTAATAAATTCAATTTTAATAAGAATTTGAAATTTGAATAATAATATATAATTGAATTTGAATTTAGAATTCTCATTTTTTTAGAATATTTTATTTTTAGAATATAGAATATTTTAGAATATAAAATATATAGTTTCTATCTAATCATATAGAATAATAGCTTAATATTACTTATAATAGATATATCATAAGAGGATATCTTTTTAATAGATAGAAATAGTAAATCGAGGCACCTATTCTATGACAGATCTCAACTTACCCTCTATTTTTGTGCCTTTAGTGGGCCTAGTATTTCCGGCAATTGCAATGGTTTCTTTATTTCTTCATGTCCAAAAAAATAAGATTGTCTAGACCCAATGGGACCGAATCTTATCAATTGATTTCAACACTGGATGATAATACAGATATTTATTTGGTGTAATATGGTATGATATGTGGCTCTTTCCGAACACACAAATGAAAGAACTGTTATGCGGATACATGATATCCGCATAAATACATGTATATGTAGCTGGTTCAAATTGGATTAGCGAATATTTAAAATAGAAAGTCAATGTATCTAACCAATTACTCCTAATGTTTCACATCAGAATAGTGCTAGTTGATGAAAGTTACTTTGATGAAAGTTACTTCGGGGTCAAGAAAGGTAAAGTCAAATTTGGGTTATTCGCTCAATTCCAATCAAATGCAACTGGATCTAATATAGTATGAATTGGCGATCAGAACATATATGGATAGAACTTATAACGGGGTCTCGAAAAACGAGTAATTTTTGCTGGGCGTGTATCCTTTTTTTAGATTCACTAGGATTCTTAGTGGTTGGAACTTCCAGTTATCTTGGTAGGAATTTGCTATCTGTATTTCCATCTCAGCAAATCATTTTTTTTCCGCAAGGGATTGTGATGTCTTTCTATGGGATCGCGGGTCTATTCATTAGTTCCTATTTGTGGTCCACAATTTCGTGGAATGTAGGTAGCGGTTATAACCGATTCGATAGAAAAGAAGGAATAGTGTGTATTTTTCGTTGGGGATTTCCTGGAATAAATCGTCGCATCTTCCTTCGCTTCCTTATGAGAGATATCCAATCAATCAGAATGGAAGTTAAAGAGGGTCTTTATCTTCGTCGTGTCCTTTATATGGAAATCAGAGGCCAAGGAGCCATTCCCTTGACTCGTACTGATGAGAATTTTACTCCACGAGAAATTGAACAAAAAGCTGCTGAATTAGCCTATTTCTTGCGCGTACCAATTGAAGTATTTTAAAACGAACTGAAGTGAAGAATAAATTCAATTGAAAAATCAATATTTTCTCAAGATGGGGGAAGGAACTTGCTCTTGCTAATTCCCCTTTTAATACAACTGAAGTTTCCTCATTCTTTTATACTAGAAAAAAACTCTAATCTAACTATAACTAACTAATCTAATAAGTTAAGTATAGATATCAATTAATCAAACCTATCCGAACATGTATTTCATAATACAGAATTTTTCTTTTTAGACCCAAGATTTTGAATTGATACCCCTTTCTGATTAGACGGTGAAACATTTCGAAAGAATTAATTGATCCAGGGGAGTTTTTTCGTCTCGAAACTCGACTCGTTACTTCAAGTGGGTTTTCAAGTATTCATCGAAAGGAACAAATGAAAATGAAATTGGTTCGAGTTTTCCCAATTGAGATATCTGGAATAATATTTATTTCTTTTTTCTCATTTTTATCCGATTTTTATCCGAAAAGGACTCTTATTCTATTTCTATATTCCTTCTAAATAAAAAATGAAATTATTACACAAAAATAGGAAAGGAATAGATCCAGAGGTCAATACCTTGTTAGACAATTCGTGCTTCAGAGAAATATCAGATGGAGTCGACGAATGAAGAATGAAGCAGGTTCATTAACAATTCAATTCACAGAAAAAAATGAAAAAAAAAAGAAAGCATTGGCCTCCCTCCCATATCTCGCATCCATAGTATTTTTGCCCTGGTGGGTGTCTTTCTCATTTAATAAATGTCTGGAACCTTGGGTTACTAATTGGTGGAATACCAGGCAATCCCAAACTTTTTTGAATCATATTCAAGAGAAAAACGTTCTAGAAAGATTCATAGAATTAGAAGAACTATTCCTGTTGGACGAAATGATAAAGGAGGATCCGGAAACACATATACAAAAACTTCATATAGGAATACACAAGGAAACGATACAATTGGTCAAAGTACACAATGAATATGATCTCCATATCATTTTACATTTCTCGACAAATATAATATGTTTAGCTATTCTAAGTGGTTATTTTCTTCTGAGTAATGAAGAACTTGTCATTCTTAATTCTTGGGTTCAGGAATTCCTCTATAACTTAAGTGACACAATAAAAGCTTTTTCCCTTCTTTTAGTTACTGATTTATGGATCGGATTTCACTCGACTCATGGTTGGGAACTAATGATCGGGTCAGTCTACAACGATTTTGGATTGGATCATAACGATCAAATTATATCTGGTCTTGTTTCCACTTTTCCAGTTATTCTAGATACAATTGTGAAATATTGGATCTTCCATTATTTAAATCGTGTATCTCCTTCGCTTGTAGTAATTTATCATTCAATGAATGAATAAAGAACTCATTTGATCTCATTATATTAATAAAATAAATCAGAATCTTTCTTCGTGTATAAAGAAAGCGTTTCAAGTTTGACTTAATTCTTTATACTTCTATTCGCTCAAGGTATTCGTCCTATATTCCAGTACAATTATTCCAGTACAATGACAGACTCGTGTATAGGGAACTATACTAGCTACCTATCTAATTTATTGTAGAAATTCCGGGATCAATGATTGGACATGCAAAATCAAAATACTTTTTCTTGGGTAAAGGAAGAGATGACTCGAGCCATTTCTGTATCGATCATGATATATGTAATAACTCGGGCATCTATTTCAAATGCATATCCCATTTTTGCGCAGCAGGGTTATGAAAACCCGCGAGAAGCAACGGGACGAATTGTATGTGCCAATTGCCATTTAGCTAATAAACCCGTGGATATTGAAGTTCCGCAAGCTGTGCTTCCTGATACTGTATTTGAAGCAGTTGTTCGAATCCCTTATGATAAGCAACTGAAACAAGTTCTTGCTAATGGTAAAAAAGGGGCTTTGAATGTAGGGGCTGTTCTCATTTTACCCGACGGATTCGAATTAGCCCCCCCTGATCGTATTTCTCCCGAGTTGAAAGAAAAGGTAGGAAATCTGTCTTTTCAGAGTTATCGTCCCAATAAAAGAAATATTATTGTGATAGGTCCTGTTCCCGGTCAGAAATATAGTGAAATCGTCTTCCCCATTCTTTCCCCCGACCCTGCTACGAAGAAAGACGTTCACTTCTTAAAATATCCCATATATGTAGGTGGGAACAGAGGAAGGGGTCAGATTTATCCTGATGGTAGCAAAAGTAACAATACAGTCTATAATGCTACATCAGCAGGTATAATAAGCAGAATAGTACGTAAAGAAAAAGGGGGATATGAAATAACCATAGTTGATGCATCGGATGGACATCAAGTGGTTAATATTATACCTCCAGGACCAGAACTTCTTGTTTCAGAGGGTGAATCCATCAAGCTTGATCAACCATTAACAAGCAATCCCAATGTGGGAGGCTTTGGTCAGGGAGATGCGGAAATAGTGCTTCAAGACCCATTACGGGTCCAAGGTCTTTTGTTCTTCTTGGCATCTGTTATTTTGGCACAAATTTTTTTGGTTCTTAAAAAGAAACAGTTTGAAAAGGTTCAATTGTACGAAATGAATTTCTAGGTGCGGAGATTCCTTAACATCAAGTTGGTAAAAAGT